CTGGTACCCATTCACTATATAATCCTCTGCTTCCCTTTCCACTCTTCGTAAGCGGGCCCGGGCTTTTTCCAGCCTTTCAATGGCACCTCCACGTAGTTCTTCTGAATTTCGAATAGTATTCAAGATTCTCTGTTTTCGATTATCTAATAAATCACTTAATGAAAGTAGATTATCTTCCCATTCATTTCAAAAATTCCATGATCTCTTCCCGAACCAAACATGAATCTTTCAATTCATTTGGCTCTCACGCTCAGTTACTTATTTATTTTATGGGACATTCCCATATCTTTTTTTTTTGTAATGAGCTTATCCTTTCTTCTCTGTTCGTATTCCAAAATATAGAAACTGATCGTTGATCAAGACCAGAATTTTTGGAGGACTCTTCCGACCAGACAAAAACTCTGTAATTCTCAGCAAAGTTGTTTCTTTTTTTCTCCAAATCCAAAAAAATTCCTCGTACTTTATACACAGGTTGTCGATTCAGCATTGGATAAAGAAAGGCCAGGGTGCCCTTTTTCCAGTAAATTAAATGGTTCAAATCATTTTATCGATATGAGTGTTCTATATCGGCTAAATTGCAACTATTCATTTTGAAACCATTTCCATACTAATATAGTGGTAGAAAGAGTACCAATGTTGCGCCTGGACTTCAAACAGTTTAGCTTTAACCATGTTAAGGGTCCCACATTATTGGTTGATAGAGAATCAAAGTTGATTTCCCAATGAGCCACGAAATGCTATAGTTCGTACATATGATTTCCGAATTGATTCAGACGTAATTCGCGAGATCGTGCACCTTTCTTTCCTAGTTATGAAGAAAAATCAAATAGAGTGCAGCTGATTGGATCCAGCCTATTATTGAAATAAACAACTCGCACACACTCCCTTTCCAAAAAAGATCAATACACCAAGTACTACACTTAGATTTATTGGATTTGTTGCTAAAATATCGGTATTAAATCCGAAACTCCCGGCGGATGGCCAGTGACCCAAGGAAACGAAAGAATCGGTTACAGTTTTCATATGATCTCCTCTTATAGATAGAACTAACAAAATAGAACAGAGCTCCTTTTGTGTTACTTTGCCCTTTTTTATTGATTTTTTTTTATTAATTTCAATAATTCAATTGAGAAATGAAATAAGGAAATTTCTATTTCCATTTTCTTATTGGGAACTTGAATTGAAATGAGAAAATACTGAATTTGTTTAGTATTAGGTTCCAGATCTCGTGTCAATTGCGAAATACCTCGTTTGTTGCAACGCTTTCTAAAAACAAAAATGTTTCCATTGAATTAAGAACGGGAAGGAAGAAAACGAATGGATCCGCTAATTCCTGATCCTCAAATTAGTCCTTCCCACGGAGTGTTGTCTCAACGAATAATTGAAAGTTCTTGTAGGAGTGAACTCTTGATATAATTCGGAAAAGCAAGTGACAAGACCAAGGTAATAAAATAAGAAAAAAACTTTCGCATTTCTAGGTTTCTAGGATTAAACAAAAGGATTTGCAAATAGAAGTGCTAATGCCACGACTAGCCCATAAATTGTTAAAGCTTCCATAAAAGCCAGACTAAGCAATAAAGTACCTCGTATTTTACCCTCTGCTTCTGGTTGTCTCGCGATACCTTCTACGGCTTGGCCCGCAGCAGTACCTTGACCAACTCCAGGTCCAATAGAAGCCAGCCCTACGGCCAATCCAGCAGCAATAACGGAAGCGGCAGAAATCAGTGGATTCATGGTAAGCTCCTCGCCTAAAAATAAAGAAATAGTTAATGATACAATCAACCAACGAATTATTATATTATATTATAATATTATATTATAATTATATATTATTTTATATATATTATTTTATATATTATAATATTATATTATTCCGTCCATTACTAAGATCCATCTAGTCGAAATAACTAAGACCTGTGAATTCGAATTAAAGTAATGAGATTATTGAATTATCAGAACTTCTTCGGTATCTCATTTTTCATTCCTATCCCATGGAGTTTTTATCAATCCATAAGACTCTATTTCTGCCATTTCTTTGTTCCAAACCGCTGTTTCAATTCCGTTATTTCTATTCTTCACTCTTTATGCTCGATTTCGTCTGTTTATTCATTCGTACCAGACGAAACAGAAGGACTAGGAATCCACATCAAAATTCACGGTGTGGCGGGAAAGGAAATAAGATATATGGATCGTTCATATATAACTAGTAAATATCTAATATCACATATACATGCGGTTCTTCCATAACGTAAACCAAACATTTGCATCTTATATTTATTCAATTTATTCAATTCAACCGAATTCTAGAATTTTTCTTTGAAACATACATAAGAGTTGATTTATAGCCATTACATTACATATACTTAGTTCGACCCCCCCTAACCCACTTTTTTTTTTTTTGAAGTTTGTAAATGTAAATTATTCGTTTACTTTTCTTTATTATCATTATTATCCCGCCTGACTACAAATGGACGAATTCATTAGTATGAATCATTACATA